ATGGCTTGGACCTTTTATGGCAGATCTCGGCGCACAGACTCCTTTTTTCTATATTTTTAGAGAGAGAGAATTGATATACGATCTATTTGAAGCTGCTACAGGTATGCGAATGATGCATAATTACTTTCGCATCGGAGGAGTAGCCGCCGATCTACCTTATGGATGGATCGATAAATGTTTAGATTTCTGTGATTATTTTTTACGAGGAGTTGTTGAATATCAACAACTTATTACACAGAATCCCATTTTTATAGAACGAGTTGAAGGAGTCGGTTTTATTAGCGGAGAAGAAGCAGTAAATTGGGGCTTATCGGGACCGATGTTACGAGCTTCTGGAATACAATGGGATCTTCGTAAAGTTGATCCTTATGAGTCTTACAACCAATTTGATTGGAAAATCCAATGGCAAAAAGAAGGGGATTCATTAGCTCGCTATTTAGTACGAATGGGTGAAATGAGGGAATCCATCAAAATTATTCAACAGGCTGTAGAGAAAATTCCTGGGGGTCCTTATGAGAATTTAGAAGTCCGACGCTTTAAGAAAGCAAAGAATTCCGAATGGAATGATTTTGAATATCGATTTCTTGGTAAAAAACCTTCGCCCAATTTTGAATTGTCAAAGCAAGAGCTTTATGTAAGAGTGGAAGCTCCAAAAGGTGAATTAGGAATTTATCTGGTAGGAGATGATAGTCTTTTCCCCTGGAGATGGAAAATTCGTCCACCTGGTTTTATTAATTTGCAAATTCTTCCTCAACTAGTTAAAAAAATGAAATTGGCTGATATCATGACGATATTAGGTAGTATAGATATCATTATGGGGGAAGTTGATCGTTGAAATGATAATAGATAGGGTAGAGGTAGAAACTATCAATTCTTTTTCGAAATCGGAATTATTAAAAGAAGTCTATGGACTGATATGGATTCTACCTATTTTGACCCTCCTACTGGGAATCACAATAGAAGTACTGGTAATTGTGTGGTTAGAAAGAGAAATATCCGCATCGATACAACAACGTATTGGTCCTGAATATGCTGGCCCCCTGGGACTGCTTCAAGCTATAGCCGATGGAACTAAGCTCCTTTTTAAGGAGGATATCCTGCCATCCCGAGGAGATATTCCTTTATTTAGCATTGGACCCTCTATAGCAGTCATATCAATTTTATTAAGTTTTTTAGTTATCCCTTTAGGATATCGTTTTGTTTTAGCCGATCTTAGTATTGGTGTTTTTTTATGGATTGCCATTTCAAGTATTGCTCCTATTGGTCTTCTTATGGCAGGATATAGCTCAAATAATAAATATTCTTTTTTAGGCGGTCTACGAGCTGCTGCTCAATCTATTAGTTATGAAATACCATTAACTTTTTGTGTGCTAGCAATATCTCTACGTGTGATTCGTTAAAATAGGATCTTTTTCCTCTAAAATCCATTGAATATTTATCTTCCTTTTCTTATTCTATATTCGGGTTGGTAAGTTAAACTAGATAGCTATATGAGTGAAACAAAACAGCTTATTAATTTGTAGTAAAAAGAAAAAATCTCATTTCCTACGTACAAGAAAAAAGTTGAAGTAAACATAAGCAGTGTAAACTCTTTACCCCAAGGTTGAGATTTTTTGATTAGTCATCATATCTTGAAGCGGGCAAGAATAAAGGATTCGCGATATGGAATTCCATTATCCTAGTTATTACTATAACTTATAATCATAAGAGGAATCCATCAAAAGTTAGTGAGGGGTTAGGAACACTAAAGTACATAAAGGATTAGTAATGAGGAAATCTAAGGCATTAGAGATTTTTCCTCATAAAAGGAATCATAATAAGGACTTGAAATTGGTAGAAATGATCAAGTAGTACTTTCTTCGGATTCCGATCCAGAGTATGTTCCCATTCACTTGTTAAGGAAATGGCTATCAAGAACGAATTAACCCTTTATTCCTTTTTTCTTTTTAAGTACCCCTCCCGGGGGAAAGAAGAATAGGACAAAAGATATGGAATGCAATACAAAAAAAGATCTTTATTTATTCTTTCCTTCCTCTATTCATATTCATACAGAATTCCTCATGAACTAATGCCCAATTCTTTTCATTTATTAATTGCTATAACGAGTGTTTTATTCCAAGATTAAGTTATTGCTGAACAAAGAAAAATTCTCATTATATTATAAAGGGCGAGATCAATTCGGAAGCGCTTTTTCTTATTCTAGCAGACGGAATTCCTTTGGTCTAATTTAGGACTTTCCAATCGATTTTATCTTACCTAATTCTATCTACGCCCAGGGGGATAATACCGAAATGAAACAACCCTTTCCTTTTTTCTGATCATAGAGAAGCCGTATGAAGCTAAGGTTTCATGTACGGTTTTGGAATAGCGGTGGGAACTGTGATGTTATCATCGACTATGATTATCTAACAGTTCAAGTACAGTTGATATAGTTGAAGCACAGTCAAAATATGGTTTTTTTGGATGGAATCTTTGGCGTCAGCCTATAGGTTTTCTGGTTTTTCTAATTTCTTCTTTGGCAGAATGTGAAAGATTACCCTTTGATTTACCAGAAGCAGAGGAAGAATTAGTAGCAGGTTATCAAACCGAATATTCCGGTATCAAATATGGTTTATTTTATCTTGTTTCTTACCTAAATTTATTAGTTTCCTCTTTATTTGTAACAGTTCTCTACTTAGGCGGGTGGAATTTATCTATTCCCTATATATCCTTTTTTGGATTTTTCCAAATGAATAAAATGGTTGGAATTTTGGAAATGACAATGGGTATCTTTATTACATTAACTAAAGCTTATTTATTTCTCTTCATTTCTATCACAATAAGATGGACTTTACCCAGGATGAGAATGGATCAGTTATTAAATCTTGGATGGAAATTTCTTTTACCTATTTCCCTGGGCAATCTCTTATTAACAACTTCTTCCCAACTTGTTTCACTATAAATAAGATAATACAATAATAATAAGAATATTTTCAACACAAAAATTCTCTCAAACAAGAGAAAGAAACATACCTTTTTCATAGATATTTATAATATGTTCCCTATGGTAACTGGGTTCATGAGTTATGGTCAACAAACAATACGCGCTGCAAGGTACATTGGTCAAAGTTTCATAATTACCTTATCCCACACAAATCGTTTACCTATAACGATTCACTACCCTTATGAAAAATCAATTACATCGGAGCGTTTCCGGGGGCGAATCCACTTTGAATTTGATAAATGTATTGCTTGTGAAGTATGTGTTCGCGTATGCCCGATAGATCTACCCCTTGTGGATTGGAGATTTGAAAAGGATATTAAAAGGAAACAATTGCTTAATTATAGTATTGATTTTGGAGTTTGTATATTTTGTGGTAATTGTGTTGAGTACTGTCCGACAAGCTGTTTATCAATGACTGAAGAATATGAACTTTCTACTTATGATCGTCATGAATTGAATTACAATCAAATTGCTTTGAGTCGGTTACCAATCTCCATAATGGGAGATTACACAATTCAAACAATTAGGAATTCGACTCAAAGTAAAATAGACGAAGAAAAATCTTTGAATTCAAGAACGATTACTAATTACTAGGATTTTTCTTTTTTGTTAGAAAAATCCAATAGTTCTTTACTAACTATAAAGAAAAACGAATAACTACTGCTTATTGCAAATTATTCCTGATTTAAAATGAGAGTAGATTTTCGTGATGTGATTTCTAACTATACAACTTATATACAAAAAATATCCTAATCCCTTTTTCCTTCCTTGAATCTTTTAGTTTTAGTCAGTTCATGAAAAATTTTATACTATTAATTTATTCTTATCCATAATGGATTTACCTGGACCAATACATGAGATTCTTGTGCTATTTGGGGAATTTTTTCTTCTACTAGGGGGCATAGGAGTAGTATTACTTACCAACCCAATTTATTCTGCCTTTTCGCTGGGATTAGTTCTTATTTGTATATCCTTATTCTATATTTTATTGAATTCCTACTTTGTAGCTGTCGCACAACTTCTTATTTATGTGGGAGCCATAAATGTCTTGATCATATTTGCCGTAATGTTCATAGATGGCTCAGAATGGTCTAAAAATAAGAATTATTGGACTATTGGAGATGGGTTCACTTCACTCGTTTGTATAACTATTCTTTTTTCACTAATGACTACTATCCCAGATACGTCATGGTATGGAATTCTTTGGACTACAAGATCAAACCAAATAGTAGAACAGGGTCTCATAAATAACGTTCAACAAATTGGGATTCATTTAGCAACTGATTTTTATCTTCCGTTTGAACTCATTTCTATAATTCTTCTAGTTTCTTTAATAGGTGCAATTACTATGGCTCGGCAATAAGAAATACTTAGAATGAGTCAAAATTCTTAGAATTTCAAATCTAAAATAAGTAACTAAAATAAATAACTAAAGAATCACAATTTTGATTTAGTAAAACCCATCTACTGCCAACAAATACCTTCTCTTCTCTTTTGTTGTGTAATTGTTCTATTCTAATTAATTGAATCGGTTCAATTCTTGTCCTCATATTGAAATGAATCGAGATTGATAAGGAGTTAGTTAATGATGTTTGAGCATGTACTTTTTTTGAGTGTCTATTTATTTTCGATTGGTATCTATGGATTGATCACAAGCCGAAACATGGTTAGAGCTCTAATATGTCTTGAACTTATACTGAATTCAATTAATCTAAATCTCGTAACATTTTCTGATCTATTTGATAGTCGCCAATTAAAAGGAGACATTTTCGCAATTTTTGTTATAGCCCTTGCGGCTGCTGAAGCAGCTATTGGACTATCCATTCTTTCTTCCATCCATCGTAACAGGAAATCAACTCGTATCAATCAATCTAATTTTTTGAATAATTAGACTTTTGAATAATTAGACATAGAATCCTCTAAACAAATAAACAAAGGCGCACATATAATGATAATATAAAATTCAAATATTAAGATGAATAGAAATCGAATACTATTTTCTTATTATTTTATTATTTTAGAATATCTATTTTTTGAGTAGGTTATTGTATAGTATTCTTTTTTACTTATTGAATTTTTGCAATTCATTGATATTGCAATTTGAATATTGCAATAATTTATATTGAAAAGACGATAGCCAATTTATTGGCTAGTTCGAATTCGTATGTACAATTCGTATAATTATGATTGTTGAAGACCCAAATTCAAGTCTCTTGGCTCTTTTCACGCTTTCTCACAAACGGATTAAGAAATATATTGCATTATTTATTTGTTGAAGTTTGGATAAACCATTGCTTCGTCTGGTGCCTACAATACATATGACTCATATAGTACTAATTTCATTTTTACCAGATCGAAAATTTTTATGTTGAAAAGGAAAATTTATAGATCCAATGTCACATTCCGTAAAAATTTATGATACATGTATAGGATGCACTCAATGTGTACGAGCTTGTCCAACAGATGTATTAGAAATGATACCCTGGGATGGGTGTAAAGCCAAGCAAATTGCTTCTGCCCCGAGAACCGAAGATTGTGTGGGTTGTAAGAGATGCGAATCTGCCTGCCCAACAGATTTTTTAAGTGTCCGCGTTTATTTAGGGCCTGAAACAACCCGCAGCATGGCTCTATCTTATTGATACGTTACAAAAAACTCCACTTGAATCGTCTGATTCCTCTTTACCGAAGAAGCCTGTGCTCGAAATAAGCGAGCACGGGCTTTTCTGGTCAAAACGTATCTTGTCTTTATCACTTTATCATGAGTTATTTTCCTTGGTTAACAATACTTGTTGTTTTGCCGATATTTGCAGGTTCATTAATTTTCTTTTTACCTCATAGGGGAAACAAAATCGTTAGGTGGTATACTATATCTATTTGTTTATTAGAATTCCTTCTAATGACTTATGCATTCTGTTATCATTTCCAATTGGAGGATCCCTTAATCCAATTAAAGGAGGATTCTAAATGGATAGATGTCTTTGATTTCCACTGGAGATTGGGAATCGATGGACTTTCATTAGGATCTATTTTATTGACAGGATTTATCACTACTTTAGCTACTTTAGCAGCTTGGCCGGTTACCCGGAATTCGCGATTATTCTATTTCCTGATGCTAGCAATGTATAGTGGTCAAATAGGATTATTTTCTTCGCGAGACCTTTTACTTTTTTTTATCATGTGGGAGTTAGAATTAATTCCTGTTTACTTACTTTTATCCATGTGGGGGGGAAAGAGGCGTCTGTATTCAGCTACAAAGTTTATTTTGTATACTGCAGGCGGTTCCATTTTTTTCTTAATCGGAGTTCTAGGTATGGGCTTATATGGTTCCAACGAACCAAGATTAGATTTGGAAAGATTAATTAATCGATCATACCCTGCAACATTGGAAATACTATTTTATTTGGGCTTCCTTATTGCTTATGCTGTCAAATTGCCAATTATACCCCTACATACGTGGTTACCAGATACCCATGGGGAAGCGCATTACAGTACATGTATGCTTTTAGCGGGAATCCTATTAAAGATGGGAGCATACGGATTGATTCGGATCAATATGGAATTGTTACCTCATGCTCATTATCTATTTTCCCCCTGGTTGGTAATAATAGGAGCGATGCAAATAATCTATGCAGCTTCAACTTCTCTTGGTCAACGAAATTTCAAAAAAAGAATAGCCTATTCCTCCGTATCTCACATGGGTTTCATAATTATAGGAATTGGTTCCATAACCAACATTGGACTCAATGGAGCTATTTTACAAATACTATCCCATGGATTTATTGGTGCTACACTTTTTTTCTTGGCGGGAACGGCTTGTGATAGAATGCGTCTTGTTTATCTCGAAGAACTGGGGGGGATATCTATCCCAATGCCGAAAATTTTTACCATGTTTAGTAGCTTTTCAATGGCTTCTCTTGCCTTACCAGGAATGAGCGGTTTTGTTGCAGAATTAGTAGTATTTTTTGGACTAATTACTAGTCCCAAATTTCTGTTAATGCCAAAAATGCTAATTACTTTTGTAATGGCAATTGGAATGATATTAACTCCTATTTATTTATTATCTATGTTACGCCAGATGTTCTATGGATACAAGCTATTTCATGTTCCAAACGCAAATTTTGTGGATTCTGGACCGCGAGAACTCTTTCTTTTAATCTGTATCTTTTTACCAGTAATAGGAATTGGTATTTATCCAGATTTTGTTCTCTCGCTATCCGTTGACAGGGTAGAGGCTCTCTTATCCAATTATTATCCTAAATAGGATTTTTTTTTTAACTAGTCCGCTCTATACTCTATATTCCATAGTGGAAAAACCAAATAATTCAGAAAAAAGTAAAAAAGTCTAAGTCTAATTAGATATATCTCGAATTTTTGAGAACCCTTTGAGAAGGCGTTCAAGGGGTTCTCAAATCAAACAAAAATGGAAAAACTTTCATTTCATGAAGGTTTTATGTTATGTAATCATTTAGATGGTAATGTAAATGAACCATAACTATGTAAACCTATTCCTAATAGATTGATACCAAAATAGCAGATCCAAATTATAAGAAATCCTATTGAAGCTACAAGTGCGGAATTCGTACCCTTCCAATTTGGATTTGTTCTACTATGTAAATAAATTGCGAATATGGTCCAAGTAATAAATGCCCAAGTTTCCTTAGGATCCCAATTCCAATAGGATCCCCACGCCTCATTAGCCCATACTGCTCCACAAAGAATACCTATGGTTAAAAGGGTAAACCCTAGGCTAATGACACGATAACTCCAAGAATCCAAACGCTCAGTTAATTGATATTTGTAATAATTTGAAAATGAAGGAAAAGAGGTGTTTTTTAAAGCACTTCTTTTTGCATAGAAATATTCAATCTCACTAAACTCACTAAAGAAAAATGTTTTAAGTAAAACATTTTTTTTCTTTTTAGAAAAGAAATCGAAATTCTTTCGAAATTTAATGATTAGAAGAGCGGCGGATAATAAGGATCCGCACAAAAGAGTTGCATAGCTTAGTAACATCATACTGACATGCATCATTAACCACTGAGATTGTAGAGCAGGTACTAGTATTGTGGATTGATGCATTTCAGTTAAAAGACCCGACGTGGCAAAGCCTTGCGTTAAAATAGTACTTGGCGTAGTTATTGTGCTTAAATCATTTTTAGAGTTCTGTATCTTAGGAATCGTATGAAGAATATACAGAGCCCATGAAAGGAAGATCAATGACTCATATAAATTACTTAATGGAAAATGTCCCGAAGAAGCCCAACGAGAAACTAAGAATCCTGTTATAGATAAAAAAGTTGCTATCATTCCTTTTTCTGACGAATCATGTAATCCCCCAAGTTCACGAACTAATAAGGTTATCAAATGAATCGTAATCACAATTGAAATAGTTGAGAAAGAGATATGAGTTAGTATATGTTCTAAAGTTGCAAATAGCATAAGGAGAAGGTCCCATTACAAAATTGGAAATTTCGAATTGAATCCATTTTCTAATCTATTGTATTCTTTTTCGAGAATGCCGCCACTCGGACTCGAACCGAGATGCTTGAGCACTGCTTCCTAAGAGCAGCGTGTCTACCAATTTCACCATGGCGGCTAACTTGAAATAATAGAGAACTTAAAAGAATAATAGTTATTCTCTGGCAAATCGTCGAGATTGGGAGAGTCCATAGAATTTAGGAACATTAGAATCTTCATTAAAATAGACTTCGTTTGGTAGTATCATTGCGGATTTTTTTAACAAAAAACTCTTGCTTTGCTCAATAGAAACAAAGCTTGAAAGAGTTGGAACTGTTTTTTCTCAGTTGCAATATAGAACTAATTTTTTCTAATTAGTTTCTCATTGAAATTATTTCAAATCTTTCAATGCAATGGACAAAATCCAAAAAACCTTTTCTATCTATCCATTAGAATTTCTAGAATTTCATCATTAAATACAAAGAATTTTGGATTTTAGCAAAATTTCTAGAATGAAAGCCTTTATTCTCTTATTAATACGATTTACCAAGCCTAAACCAATTTATTTGTGGATTTTGGATAAGATAGGTAGAAGGTGTAAGTCCTATTGCAAGAATACTCCACTTTTCATAATAGAATCCTCATATTTTATTATGAGGATTCTATTATGAAAAGTTCGTTGATAGGAAAAGAATACTTAGGACACAGTATAGCAAAAACTTTTGTTCTATATATCAGAGGGGTTAGTTCTAAGAATATTGTACCGAGGAATTCGACACATAAAAGTACATTCATTAATTAATACGAATTATTCATATTAAATAATTGGAATTTCTTTTGGATAGGTCAATTCAAATTATTCCAAAACCAGATTATTTGTTTGTTGCCCAGAAAAACCCTTTGGTTTTGGATGCTCGCTGCCGCTGGAAAATGATCTTGATTTTGCTAAAGAATAAGATTGTACTATGGAAAAATAAGTCTTTTTCTTCCAAAGATTTTTACGAATACGCTTTTTTGACATCGAAGTACGTTTTTTTGGAACTGCCATTTAAAAAGGAGATTACTTTTTTCTAGTTGTATGTGAAAGACATCTATTGCCGCAAATCAATCCTTCTTTCTGCTTTTTCTTAGAAATCAATCCTTCTTTCTGCTTTTTCTTAGTATTTATACTTAGATACTGAACTGAAATTCTGAATTCTTTTTTATTTCATTTTCTCTAATGCGGATAAGACAAGAATTTTTTAGCATATTTTTCATTTAGCATATTTTTCATATATATTTTGGATTTTGTTTTAATAATATAGAATATATACAAAGGTTTTCTATTTAAATCAATTTATATATCAAGTATAATTCATATATAGATATATGGTACGGGGGTCTATCCCCCATATAAGATGGGGGGATAAAAGGAAGGGAAAATTCAAATAGTTAATTAAGTTCAGAATGGTATTCCATAATTGAATTCCAATCAAAACAAAAAAAAATAGTTAGTCTCTTAAACAAGACATTCTAAAACTTAGGTAATTCTAGTCATTAGGATTTCTGTTCTATATGAAGTAAGGAATATTCGAGAATTTCCTATAAACATAGGTTTTCATTGGAATTCAATCAATCAGTTACGAAACATGAGAGTTGCTTCATCTTCATTGTAATAGAAAGAAATACAAAAATGAATAAAAAAATGAATAGAAAGTAAAATGATTCAATCCTTTTTTATATTTTAATAAATATCCTTCTTTAGATAATAACTAAGTAACAAAGTTATTTGATTAACTTTTTGAATTTAACCAAGTAAACCCATTCTTCATTTTTGATTATTTCAATGAGAGAAATTTGGAAAAATGAAGAATTCCAGTATTTTGTCTTATTCTTTTTTTTTTTTTATTCCTTCAGAAAGAGATAAGAATTGGTTTGGTGAATCGGAAACAATTTTATTTTCTAAAAAAATTGAAGTAAAAATTTCCATTTCTTTTCTTATGGAACATACATATCAATATGCATGGGTAATCCCTCTTCTCCCACTTCCAGTTATTATGTCAATGGGGTTTGGACTTATTCTTATTCCGACAGCAACAAAAAATCTTCGTCGCATATGGGCTTTTCCTAGTGTTTTACTCTTAAGTATAGCTATGGTATTCTCAGTTCACCTATCTATTCAACAAATAAATGGAAGTTCTATCTATCAATATCTATGGTCTTGGACCGTCAATAATGATTTTTCCTTAGAATTTGGATACTTGATCGACCCGCTTACTTCTATTATGTTAATACTAATTACTACAGTAGGAATCCTCGTTCTTATTTATAGTGACGATTATATGTCTCACGATGAAGGATATTTGAGATTTTTTGTTTATATAAGTTTTTTCAATACTTCCATGTTGGGATTGGTTACTAGTTCCAATTTGATACAAATTTATTTTTTTTGGGAACTTGTGGGAATGTGTTCCTATTTATTGATAGGCTTTTGGTTTACACGGCCAATTGCAGCGAGTGCTTGTCAAAAAGCTTTTGTAACTAATCGTGTAGGGGATTTTGGTCTGTTATTAGGAATTTTAGGTTTTTTTTGGATAACAGGTAGTTTAGAGTTTCGGGATTTGTTCAAAATAGCTAATAACTGGATTCCTAATAATGGGATTAATTCCTTACTTACTACTTTGTGTGCTTTTTTATTATTCCTTGGTGCAGTTGCAAAATCTGCACAATTCCCTCTTCACGTATGGTTACCCGATGCTATGGAAGGACCCACTCCCATTTCGGCTCTTATACACGCAGCAACTATGGTTGCTGCGGGGATTTTTCTTCTAGCTCGACTTCTTCCTCTTTTCATATCCCTACCTTTAATAATGAGTTTCATTTCTTTAGTAGGTACAATAACACTCTTCTTAGGAGCTACTTTAGCTCTTGCTCAGAGAGATATTAAAAGAAGCTTAGCCTATTCTACAATGTCTCAATTGGGTTATATGATGTTAGCTCTAGGTATAGGTTCTTATCAAGCTGCTTTATTCCATTTGATCACTCATGCTTATTCGAAAGCTTTATTGTTCTTGGGATCCGGATCCGTTATTCATTCAATGGAACCTCTTGTTGGATATTCACCAGATAAAAGTCAGAATATGGTTCTTATGGGTGGTTTAAGAAAATACGTTCCAATTACAAGAACGACTTTTTTATGGGGTACGCTTTCTCTTTGTGGTATTCCACCTCTTGCTTGCTTCTGGTCCAAAGATGAAATCCTTAGTAATAGTTGGTTGTATTCACCCTTTTTTGGAATAATAGCCTCTTTTACTGCAGGATTAACTGCGTTTTATATGTTTCGGATATATTTACTTACTTTTGATGGGTACCTGCGTGTTCATTTTCAAAATTACAGTAGCACTAAAGAGGGCTCGTTGTATTCAATATCCTTATGGGGAAAAAGGATACCCAAAGGAGTGAATAGAGATTTCATTTTATCAACAACGAAGAGTGGAGTTTCTTTTTTTTCACAAAATATATCCAAAATTCATGGTAATACAAGAAATAGGATAGGGTCCTTTAGTACTTCCTTTGGGGTTAAAAACCCTTTTGTCTATCCTCATGAAACGGGAAATACTATGCTATTCCCTCTTTTTATATTACTGCTTTTTACTTTGTTCATTGGATCCATAGGAATCCATTTTGATAATGGAGTAATGGATAATGGAATAGCGGAGTTAACCATATTATCAAAGTGGTTAACTCCCTCAATAAGCTTTTTCCAGGAAAGTTCTAATTCTTCCATAAATTCATATGAATTTATCACTAATGCAATTTCTTCCGTAAGTCTAGCTATGTTTGGTCTATTCATAGCATATATCTTCTATGGATCTGCTTATTCTTTTTTTCAGAATTTATATTTAAAAAATTCCCTTGTAAAAGAGAGTCCGAAAAAGTCTTTTTTGGATCAAGTAAAAAAAAAGATATACAGTTGGTCATATAATCGTGGTTATATAGATATTTTCTATACTAGGGTCTTTACCCTGGGTATAAGAGGATTAACCGAACTAACGCAGTTTTTCGATAAGGGTGTCATTGATGGAATTACCAATGGGGTAGGTCTTGCTGGTTTTTGTATAGGAGAAGAAATTAAATATGTAGGGGGAGGGCGAATATCGTCTTATTTATTCTTTTTTTTATGTTATGTATCCGTGTTCTTATTCTTTTTTCTTTCTTAACTTAAGGAATTCCCCTGTCTCCTGCCTAAAGAGCCCCTTATTCCCCTTCCTATCTCCTTCTACCATCTCTCTCCCTTTTCTACCATCTCTCTCTTTCTATCTCCCTCCTAAGGTAAGTATTGTATAATAGTTCGGTTTTCCGCGATTTTTTCCATTCCTCTGTGTAAATACCCTAATATGGGTTCACAATCAATAACATCTTCACCATCGAGAGTAACGATCAGTCGAAGAACACCATGCATTGATGGGTGGTGAGGGCCCATATTGACTATCATGAGATCTTTTCTTGTAAGCGGTAGACTCATATCCTTTCTTCCTTAATTCATTATTCCATGAAAATGGATTATTCCATGAATTCCTCAAAACGAGGCTCATCAAAATGAAAAATCTAAGACTACTATAAGACTACTAATAAAATAAGAAAAAAATTCGAACGATTAAATTACTTCTCCCTAATATCCAACTGACTGATTAATTTCTTATAACGTACTCTATTTTTCTTTGCCAAATAAGCTAGCAAACGTTGACGTTTTCCCAAAAGTCTTCGTAGACCTCTTTCCGATGAAAAATCTTTTTTGTGTAATTCCAAATGTGAAGCAAGTCTCCGTATCTTATTGGTGAAACTGAATACTTGAAATTCAACAGAACCCCTGTTTTCTTCTTTTTCTTCTTTAACCATAAATCCAAAAATTTTTCTACCTCCTTTCTTTTTCTTGTATTTTTCTGATCAGGAAAAATACAAAATTATGTCAGTTATTTTGAAGTTATTCTAATCTCGTACACACAAAAATTTGCAATTATTCATCTACTACTGGAATTTGGATTTATTTTATCGATGCAAATTGGATTTGGATAGAAGGGTACATTCTTTTATTTTAGATAGAAGAAATGTTTCTTCTATCTAAAATAAAAGAATTTTGCTGATTTATTTATTGCTATATCCAATTTATGGAATTGATACACCATTTAATTGATATCGTTTAGCAAAATGAAACACAGCATATGCATCCATCTTTCGGCTCGAGAATTTCACGGGATAGAGATATGGTATAAGAAATAGGCTATTAAGTAACTCTAAATGAATTGTGGATACATCTGTATCCTTAACATACTGAAACGACTGCCATTATTCGTATCAAACCAATAGCGATTCATACAAGCTAAATCTTCTAATCAATGGTGGGCCAATAATGAATTTTTTTGCATATGTATTAAGACGCTTGGCCTGATTTCGAAATTGTCCAGAGTTTTTTATGTTGTTTTCATTGCAAAATGATGGATCTCCTTCCGTAACTTTCCAATTACGAGTACGAGAATTGAAAGACATGAAAATTCTCAATTCTCTACGGCGTCTAGGAGATAGATAGAATATTTTCAGGAACAAGAAAATCAGAAGAATCTTTCTCTCTATTCACTACCATTCCTCGTCTTCGACTTCTATTAGTTTCTTTTCTTCTTTAATGCAATAGCTATAGTTTGATATAGAATCCATTTCTCAAAGTAATGGAAACCATTCTCTTATAGGAAATGCTTCGAAAATCGCTATTCCATCTTTTAGGTATCGTGAAAAGTGATACCTGTGAAGATCGTGCATTTCAGTCACATTCAGATCCGTTTTTCGAGTCCATGATATAACCAAATTGGATGGATCTTCCACCCGTTTAGCTAAGAAAGAATAGATGCAGAGGTGGATAATAGATCGATATGAAGATCATGAGCTGCCCCATAATGAAACCGCCAGTAGTCGCGAATATCTCCTTCTTCCCTAATCCAAGATTGGAGAAAGAAGATCTAAGAGGGACCTATGGAGAATGTGGTCAGAAATCCATAATAGAGTCCGACCACAACGACCGAATTAATTATCCTCATCGAGAAACTTAGACTACTAAGTAGAAAAGATTTGAAAATCATGGCATGGGTCTCCTTTTTTTCTTTCTTTAGAGTTTTCTATATGCACAATTTCTCGATGTTTCGATGAGAATTTCTTGACTTTCCATATATAGAAAGAGATAGACTATAAATGACATCTCTTATGTAAATAAGACCAAAGGGATGGATATTAAATGATAGGAAGTGCTAGGAAGTGAAATAGAATGAAATAGAGCCACTTTGGGCTTCCCTATGAAATGAGGCATGGAACGGAGTCACTACGAAGAAATTCCGGGAGTTACGAAAGAAGCTTCGGACTCATATTGTTCATGGGTTGAGAGCGGGAGTTGAACTCTAGGAGATCGAATCTCCCCTTGTTCCTCAGTAGCTCAGTGGTAGAGCGGTCGGCTGTTAACTGACTGGTCGTAGGTTCGAATCCTACTTGGGGAGATTTGATTCATTCTTTAATGTAAGAATAAAGAATTGAATTAA